ATCTTCACCAACTTGGATTTGGTTCTCTCGCGAAAATCGCGAGTTGCAGAGATGAGAACCATGAAAAGCAAGATCCCGAATAAGAAAACAGAAACCGAGGAAACCACAAGAGTGAAGACTAGTAGAGTCTCGTCTTTTGTCATTCTTTGCTCCTTTTTCACTCAATGATTCATTCGAATTTCCCGACCAAAAATTCTATATGTCTATTCTATGATATTTCTATATATATAGAATATGATATCTAATATGACACCCGATTTGTCAAAGGGATTGGATTGGTGACTTACCCATTCAGTGACTTTGGCACTGGACGTTCCAAAAACGGGTACTATCGGATCGGGTGAATTAGAGAATAGACAGAGATCCGTTGGCATTTCAGCCTTTCTTCTCCTTTCAGGGCCTATCCGAAAGAGAATCCAGTACCTCTTGGTCCTGAATATCAGAATAGGACGAACGAACCGGCCTCCGCGGATATCTTTGCTTCGGAACAAAACCCTGCAATCAAATAGATTGTCCCAAGGGCGCCATATTCTAGGAGCCCAAGTTATGCTATTGAAAATTCGTTCCTCTAGCAGTTCCGGTTTGACCATTCCGTTCCCTTTTTCAAACTCCACTTCTTTTCATATAGCAATCCCTGATCAAAGAGAGAACAATATCCATTTCAAAACATTTCTAACGGATTCCTTGGTTCGGACCGACGAAGTAATGGCACTCAATTATTATCAACCTGACTGCAATCTTTTTCTGTCGGTAAGGATTGCACCAGAGCACCTTCTACTTCTAATAGGCCATGAACTATAGATAGAGAAGAATCATTCTGAGCGAGTCCATAAGAAGCGACCCACTTTTTTTCATCGGTTCCGGGGGAAGACCAAAGATCTTGCGCGACCGGTCCGCCAGAAAAACTCAAAAGAGAAAGAAGTCTCGTTAATCTCTTCATGCTCGTTCCAAGTTCGAAGTACCCTTTGGCCAAAGAAAAACCCGCTTCCTGACACGATTGCCTCTTTATATAGATAGATTCTATGGGGTTATTACTTAGAAGTCTATTTTGTACAAGAGCCCCTCCTATCTGATAGAAAAGGGTCCCATGATCCCGAGCCGGTCTTACCTTGGCTCGCAAACCCCAAGTTTGTCTATGAAGAGCTAATCTAATTGTATTAGTTTCTATAATGGATTTCTTATGTGGAATACTAATGGATAGGGCCTCGTTGCTAAGTGCTACAAGATCTAGTGCACTGGAACTCGTGGTTATGGACCCGAATCCTTTAGTATGGAACATTGTCTTTTCCAAGTAAAAACCCCTAGTATATGAAAGAATGAAAAGGTGCTTTCGTTCTTGTGGAATAAGAAGCCCTCGTACCTTAATGAAAGGAAAATAGGAATTTTTCGTTAGGTATTTGACCAAATAGGATCGTCCAGTTCCTATAGAACCTATCACTAAAATACCCGATAGGGCTAAGCGGAACGAAAAGGGTTTTCCATGAGATGGTAAATGAAAACGATTAGCCCCACACGAGGTTTGGGAATAAGTGATTGTCTGATAATGAGCAAGGAATATACGTCTTTCTGCTAAAGAGGATCTATTAAACTCATAATTCATTAGATCCTTGTTATCAATGTCAACTAGGTATCATAAGTAAATGGATCCCGGTTGTTCAATCCTTTGATAACCAAGGTCATTCTTTGCTAAAGAGAAATGATCACTATGAGTCAGACTCAATAGAATTGGATCCATTCCAAATAGCGAGAATTAGGATTCTTGATCCCTCTCAATCTCTCTTTCAATTCGAGGATCCAGAGAGGTGTTTTCATAGTCATCTCCGAATATTTGCCATCTCCGAATATTTTCGATTTCATTTTTCTATGATATGTCTTTCTATATGAAAATTGGTTATTTACGATGTACGATGATCCCTGTTAAGCATCCATGGCTGAATGGTTAAAGCGCCCAACTCATAATTGGTAAATTTGCGGGTTCAATTCCTGCTGGATGCACGCGAACGGGAACGTTCCATAAGTCTATTGGAACTGGCTCTCTATCCATGGAATCTCATCCATCATCCATACATAACGAATTGGTATGGTATATTCATACCATAACATAAGAACAATAAGAACTCGAATTCTTATCGATACTGGAACTCAGAGCATAGGAGGGAAAGTCGATTTATGGATGGAATCAAATACGCAGTATTTACAGAAAAAAGTCTTCGTTTATTGGGAAAGAATCAATATACTTTTAATGTCGAATCGGGATTCACTAAGACAGAAATAAAGCATTGGGTCGAACTCTTCTTTGGTGTTAAGGTAGTAGCTGTGAATAGCCATCGACTACCCAGAAAGGGTAGAAGAATGGGACCTATTCTGGGACATACAATGCATTACAGACGTATGATCATTACCCTTCAACCGGGTTATTCTATTCCACTTCTAGATAGAGAAAAAAACTAAAGGAGAATACTTAATAATACGGCGAAACATTTATACAAAACACCTATCCCGAGCACACGCAAGGGAACCGTAGACAGGCAAGTGAAATCCAATCCACGAAATAATTTGATCCATGGACGGCACCGTTGTGGTAAAGGTCGTAATTCCAGAGGAATCATTACCGCAAGGCATAGAGGGGGAGGTCATAAGCGCCTATACCGTAAAATCGATTTTCGACGGAATCAAAAAGACATATCTGGTAGAATCGTAACCATAGAATACGACCCTAATCGAAATGCATACATTTGTCTCATACACTATGGGGATGGTGAGAAGAGATATATTTTACATCCCAGAGGGGCTATAATTGGAGATACTATTGTTTCTGGTACAAAAGTTCCTATATCAATGGGAAATGCCCTACCTTTGAGTGCGGTTTGAACTATTGATTTACGTAATTGGAAGTAACCAATTAGGTTTACGACGAAACCTAGAAATCGATCACTGATCCAATTTGACTACCTCTACGGGATAGACCTCAACAGAAAACTGTTGAGTAACGGCAGCAAGTGATTGAGTTCAGTAGTTCCTCATAGAAAATTATTGACTCTAGAGATATGGTAATATGGAGAAGACAAAATTGTTTGAAGCACGCACAGAACCGGAAGCGCCCCTTGTTTCAAAGAGAGGAGGACGGGTTATTCACATTTAATTTGATGGTCAGAGGCGAATTGAAAGCTAAGCAGTGGTAATTAAGACCCCCCGGGGAAAATAGGGATGTCTCCTACGTTACCCATAATATGTGGAAGTATCGACGTAATTTCATAGAGTCATTCGATCTGAATGCTACATGAAGAACATAAGCCAGATGACGGAACGCGGAGACCTAGGATGTAGAAGATCATAACATGAGCGATTCGGCAGATTTGGATTCCTTTCCTATATATCCACTCATGTGGTACTTCATCATACGATTCATATAAGATCCATCTGTCTAGAGATCGTCATATACATCTAGAAAGCTGTATGCTTTGGAAGAAGCTTGTACAGTTTGGGAAGGGGTTTTTTGAGAGAAAAGAAGAATCTACTTCAACCGATATGCCCTTAGGCACGGCCATACATAACATAGAAATCACACGTGGAAGGGGTGGGCAATTAGCTAGAGCAGCAGGTGCTGTAGCGAAACTGATTGCAAAAGAGGGTAAATCGGCCACTTTAAGATTACCATCTGGGGAGGTCCGTTTGGTATCCCAAAATTGCTTAGCAACAGTCGGACAAGTGGGTAATGTTGGGGTGAACCAAAAAAGTTTGGGTAGAGCCGGATCTAAGTGTTGGCTAGGTAAACGCCCCGTAGTAAGAGGGGTAGTTATGAACCCTGTGGACCACCCCCATGGGGGCGGTGAAGGGAAAGCCCCCATTGGTAGAAAAAAACCCACAACCCCTTGGGGTTATCCTGCGCTTGGAAGAAGAACTAGGAAAAGGAAAAAATATAGTGATAGTTTTATTCTTCGTCGCCGTAAGTAAATACGTAACTAGGAATATGGAAAATTGCATTTTTGGAATTTGCAATAATGCGATGGGCGAACGACGGGAATTGAACCCGCGCATGGTGGATTCACAATCCACTGCCTTGATCCACTTGGCTACATCCGCCCCTTATCCAGCTAAAGGATTTTTCTCTTTGTTCCATTCATCATTATTCTATTTATTCTGACCTCCATACTTCGATCGAGATATTGGACATAGAATGCCACTCTTTAAAATGGAAAAAGGAGTAATCAGCTGTGACACGAAAAAAAACGAATCCTTTTGTAGCTCATCATTTATTGGCAAAAATCGAAAAGGTCAATATGAAGGAGGAGAAAGAAACAATAGTAACGTGGTCCCGGGCATCTAGCATTCTACCCGCAATGGTTGGCCATACAATCGCGATTCATAATGGAAAGGAACATATACCTATTTACATAACAAATCCTATGGTAGGTCGCAAATTGGGGGAATTCGTGCCTACTCGGCATTTCACGAGTTATGAAAGTGCAAGAAAAGATACTAAATCTCGTCGTTAACTGAATTCAGAATAGAAAGATTCAAAATAAAAAAAAACAAACAAACAAAGGTAGGCGGGGAATAACCTTATTTATGACAAGTTTCAAACTGGTAAAGTATACCCCTAGAATAAAGAAGAAGAAGAATGGGCTAAGGAAACTCGCAAGGAAAGTTCCAACCGATCGTCTACTTAAGTTCGAACGGGTTTTCAAAGCACAAAAACGCATCCATATGTCTGTTTTCAAAGCACAAAGAGTTCTTGATGAGATTCGCTGGCGTTACTACGAAGAAACTGTTATGATACTGAACCTCATGCCTTATCGAGCATCTTATCCCATCCTAAAGTTGGTTTATTCGGCAGCAGCAAATGCTACTCATTATAGGGATTTCGACAAAGCGAATTTATTCATCACTAAAGCCGAAGTCAGTAGGAGTACTATTATGAAAAAATTCAGACCTCGAGCTCGAGGACGTAGTTCTCCCATAAAAAAAACCATGTGTCATATAACAATTGTACTAAATATAGTAAAGAAATCTAAATAATCTTTAGATCCATCTAAGATTTCGATTCCCAGTAAAAAAAAAATAGAATAGAAAAATATGGGACAAAAAATAAATCCACTCGGTTTCAGACTTGGTACAACCCAAAATCACCATTCCTTTTGGTTCGCACAACCAAAAAATTATTCTGAAGGTCTACAGGAAGATAAAAAAATACGGAATTGTATCAAGAACTATATACAAAAGAATAGGAAAAAAGGCTCGAATAGAAAAATAGAATCAGACTCAAGTTCCGAAGTAATTACACATAATAGAAAAATGGACTCAGGCTCAAGTTCCGAAGTAATTACACATATAGAAATTCAAAAAGAAATCGATACGATCCACGTAATAATCCATATTGGATTCCCCAATTTATTAAAGAAAAAAGGAGCAATCGAAGAATTAGAGAAAGATCTACAAAAGGAAGTTAATTCTGTAAACCAGAGACTTAATATTGCTATTGAAAAAGTTAAAGAACCTTATAGACAACCTAGCATTCTTGCAGAATATATAGCTTTCCAATTAAAAAATAGAGTTTCATTCCGAAAGGCAATGAAAAAAGCCATTGAATTAACTCAAAAAGCAGATATAAGGGGAGTAAAAGTAAAAATTGCAGGTCGTCTCGCAGGGAAAGAAATTGCACGTGCCGAATGCATCAAAAAGGGTAGACTTCCCCTCCAAACAATTCGCGCTAAAATTGATTATTGCTGCTATCCAATTCGAACTATCTATGGAGTATTAGGTGTAAAAATTTGGATATTCATAGACGAAGAATAACTAGCCTTGTCTTCCCATTCTGTTCAGTGATAGAATAAAAAATGACAAGAGCCTTATTTTTCCTGAAATCCCTGAAAAAGAAGAAGAAATTCTACCTCTTTCTATAAGATTTAATGAAAATTGATAAATCTTTTAATATAATTGCTATGCTTAGTGTGTGACTCGTTAGTTTTTTCTTTAGAGTCGAAAATGGAGATTCAAAAAAATTGACTGAACCCTACTATAAATAGAAAAAGAAAAAAACTTAGTAATTATAGAAAATTAACTAATAACCAACCTATTGCTTCGTATTGTCGAGATCCTAACTAAGAAACAGTCACTATATGATACATCTATCATAAATGAGTAGATCTATCATATAGTTGTAGCAACTGCAATTTTTTCTCTAAAAAAGAAAATGGATTCTAGGTTGTGAAGCAAAACTAAAGGGATGTGGATAAAAGGAGGGATGATAGAAAGAAAGAAGAGGAATAAGAAAGATATAGGATTCCAATATGTATGGTCTATGAGTTACATCATAAAAGGCAATGTGATAAAGCATCAATATAATAAAAATAACAGAGAATTCGAAATCGTAACTTGAAACAAGAAATACAAATTTAAAACAATAATAAAGAGCGGCCCGGGTTAATAAAACTGAGAAAATTGACTCGGAAAGAAATTTTTTGGAAGCTCCATTGTGGGATTCAGACCTAACCATTAAAGGAGAAGTAGTGGGAACGACAGAACCTATGACTGCATAGGATTTTATTGAAAAGAATCCTAATACTTCATTGGGTGGGATGGCGGAACAAACCAAAAAAATTGCCTTATTTGGTAAGGTTATAATATAAATTAACAAATAAGACAGGAAAGAGTAAATATTCGCCCGCGAAATCTTTATTGAATTAGAATACTTTACCGCGATTCAATAAGAGTAAAAATAAGGAGATTTTTTGTTAAGAAAGATTACATTATCCATAAATATAGAATATAGATAAATAAATATAGAATATAGATAAATAGACACACACATCTAGATATATTCTAGATCTTCTTTCTTGACTATATATTTATCTATTTTAACAAATTCAATATTAAAAAAACCCTAACTTTTTCTATTATCTATTAATGTGCATCTATCCATAATATTCCAAAATATTATGGAATTAGAGAAATTTGCACGCTTTCTCATTTCATTCGCGAGGAGCTGGATGAGAAGAAACTCTCATGTCCAGTTTTGCAGTAGAGATGGAACTAAGAAAGAACCATCGACTATAACCCCAAAAGAACCAGATTTCGTAAACAACATAGAGGAAGAATGAAGGGAAAATCCTGCCGAGGCAATCGTATTTGTTTTGGTAGATATGCTCTTCAAGCACTTGAACCCGCTTGGATCACGTCGAGACAGATAGAAGCAGGACGAAGAGCAATGACACGATATGCACGTCGTGGTGGAAAACTATGGGTACGTATATTTCCCGACAAACCGGTTACACTAAGACCCACGGAAACACGTATGGGCTCAGGAAAGGGATCCCCCGAATATTGGGTAGCCGTTGTTAAACCAGGTCGAATACTTTATGAAATGGGCGGAGTATCCGAAACTGTAGCTAGAGCAGCTATCTCCATAGCTGCCAGTAAAATGCCCATACGAAGTCAATTTCTTCGATTAGAGATAGAGATATAGAACCCAAAAAAAGGAGTATTGAAGATAAAGGAGTATTGAAGATAAAAAAACCAGGTTTTTCTTTCTGGTAAGACAATATTTCTTTCATCCTTTTGCATTGAAATAACAAATTGAAATCAAAATAATATGATTCAACCTCAGACCCTTTTAAATGTAGCAGATAACAGTGGAGCTCGAAAATTGATGTGTATTCGAGTCATAGGAGCTGCTAGTAATCAGCGATATGCTCGTATTGGTGATGTTATTGTTGCTGTAATCAAAGACGCAGTGCCCCAAATGCCTCTAGAAAGATCCGAAGTAATTCGAGCTGTAATTGTACGTACATGTAAAGAGTTCAAATGCGAAGACGGTATAATAATACGCTATGATGACAATGCAGCGGTTATCATTGATCAAAAAGGAAATCCAAAAGGAACTCGAGTTTTTGGCGCGATCGCCGAGGAATTGAGAGAGTTGAATTTTACTAAAATAGTTTCATTAGCTCCTGAAGTATTATAAATACTAGTAGGCAAGATATAGATCAAAGAAAAAATTAGTAGATTGTGTTTCACGTATATGCTTTAAAATCCAAAATAAAAAAAAAAGAAAACATGTTGATTATAGAAAAATTAGGAGGAACCTAGAATTAGAGTCTTATGGGCAAGGACACTATTGCTGATTTACTAACCTCTATAAGAAACGCGGACATGAATAAAAAAGGAACAGTTCGAGTAGTATCTACAAATATTACCGAAAACATTGTTAAAATACTTCTACGAGAGGGTTTTATTGAAAGTGTTCGGAAACATCAGGAAAGTAACAGATATTTCTTGGTTTCAACTTTGCGACATCAAAAGAGAAAGACTAGAAAAGGAATATATAGAACTAGAACCTTTTTAAAGCGTATCAGCCGACCCGGCTTACGAATTTATGCCAACTATCAAGGAATTCCTAAAGTTTTGGGCGGAATGGGAATTGCTATTCTTTCTACTTCTCGAGGTATAATGACAGATCGAGAAGCTCGACTAAACAGAATTGGGGGGGAAGTCTTATGTTATATATGGTAATCGCCCCTCCTATAGTACCCGAATTCTATCTCGAACTTCCTATTTTTCAAATAAAAATACAACGTTTTTTTTTATTTGAAAATCAAAATAGAAAAATAGGAGAAAAAAAAATATGACAGAAAAAAAAAATAGGAGAGAAAAAAAAAACCCGAGAGAAGCAAAAGTCACTTTCGAAGGTTTAGTTACGGAAGCCCTACCCAACGGAATGTTCCGCGTTCGCCTAGAGAATGACACCATCATTCTGGGCTATATTTCAGGAAAGATCCGGTCTAGTTCTATACGAATACTGATGGGGGATAGGGTCAAAATTGAAGTAAGTCGTTATGATTCAAGCAAGGGACGTATAATTTATAGACTTCCCCATAAGGATTCGAAGCGTACCGAAGACTCGAAGGATACCGAAGATTTGAAGGATACCGAAGATTTGAAGGATACCAAAGATTCAAAGAATTAGGTTTTTCTTTTTTTTTTTCTAGGGTAATAAATTCAAAGTTCCAAAATTCAAGCGAAGAGACTTATTTTTTCCAAAGATTAGATTCATAGTTTAAGAAAGGAATACGGAAATATGAAAATAAGAGCTTCTGTTCGTAAAATTTGTACAAAATGTCGACTGATTCGTAGGCGTGGACGAATTAGAGTCATTTGTTCCAACCCGAAGCATAAACAAAGACAGGGGTAATCTTTCGAAAAAGAACTTTACTTTCTAAAAAGTAAAAAAAGTACCCGCGGAAATGTCCAAATTCCAAATAAAATAATTAAAGTAAAGGATATATTTTACCCTGAAACGGATATCTTTGTATCTTTTTTTCTTTTTGTTATTTCTAACTCATATTTATGAGATAATAAAATATGACAAAAGCTATACCAAAAATTGGTTCACGTAGGAAAGTGCGGATTGGTTTGCGTAGGAATGCGCGTTTTAGTTTACGGAAGAGTGCACGTAGAATAACAAAAGGAGTTATTCATGTTCAAGCTAGTTTCAACAATACCATTATAACTGTTACAGACCCGCAGGGTCGGGTGGTTTTCTGGTCCTCCGCGGGTACTTGTGGATTCAAAAGCTCAAGAAAAGCATCACCCTATGCTGGTCAAAGAACAGCAGTAGATGCTATTCGTACAGTGGGTTTGCAACGAGCAGAAGTTATGGTAAAGGGTGCTGGTAGTGGAAGAGATGCCGCATTACGAGCCATTGCTAAAAGTGGTGTACGATTAAGTTGTATACGCGATGTAACACCTATGCCGCATAATGGATGTCGACCTCCTAAAAAAAGACGTCTGTAAAAGAATTAAACCGCTTTCAAGAGAAATAAACGATTCAATGATCAAATAATAATACTAGTCTATTATGGTTCGAGAGGAGGTAGCAGGATCCACTCAAACACTACAGTGGAAGTGTGTTGAATCAAGAGTAGATAGTAAGCGTCTTTATTATGGTCGTTTCATTTTGTCCCCGCTTAGAAAAGGTCAAGCGGATACCGTCGGTATTGCCTTGCGAAGAGCTTTACTTGGAGAAATAGAAGGAACATGTATCACACGTGCAAAATTTGGGAGCGTGCCACACGAATATTCTACAATAGCAGGTATTGAAGAATCCGTACAAGAAATTTTACTAAATTTGAAAGAAATTGTATTGAGAAGTAATCTCTATGGAGTTAGAGACGCATCAATTTGTGTCAAAGGTCCTAGATACATAACTGCTCAAGATATCATCTTACCCCCTTCCGTAGAGATCGTTGATATGGCACAACCTATAGCTAACTTGACAGAGCCCATTGATTTCTGTATTGAGTTACAGATCAAGAGAGATCGCGGATATCACACGGAACTCAGAAAGAACTCTCAAGATGGAAGTTATCCCATAGATGCTGTATCCATGCCTGTTCGAAATGTGAATTATAGTATTTTTTATTGTGGGAATGGAAATGAAAAACACGAGATACTTTTTCTAGAAATATGGACGAATGGAAGTTTAACCCCTAAGGAAGCGCTTTATGAGGCTTCTCGTAATTTGATTGATTTATTTCTTCCTTTTCTACACGCGGAGGAAGAGGGCACTAGTTTCGAAGAAAATAAAAACAGGTTTACTCCACCCCTTTTAACCTTTCAAAAAAAATTAACTAATCTAAAGAAAAACAAAAAAGGAATTCCATTGAATTGTATTTTTATTGATCAATTAGAATTGCCTTCTAGAACGTATAATTGTCTCAAAAGGGCCAATATACATACACTATTGGACCTTTTGAGTAAGACTGAGGAAGATCTTATGAGAATTGACAGTTTTCGTATGGAAGATGGAAAACAGATATGGGACACTCTAGAGAAGCATCTCCCAATTGATTTACCTAAGAATAAGTTCTCGTTTTAAATCCATTGCAATTTTTTCCTCTTCTTCCTTTTCGAGTTAGAATAAAAAAAAAAGAAAACAATTTTGCATCTTTGGCACAATCTATATTTTCGCGAAATGGATCATAATAAAATGGATTTTAGGTATCTAGGGAAGATTCACTTGGAAGTAACTATTTCCTAGATACCTATGCACGGTACTTCACGGTTGAATGAATCAACCTGCAAAATCCCTAAAAAAGACCTAAAGTTAAGGATTTTTCAATGGGTAATGTTGCTCCAATACCTAACCAAAGAGCTACCGCAGTACCGATTAAAAAAACTGTCGTAGCTACTGGGCGACGAAATGGATTTTGGAATTTATTGACATTCTCTAGAAAGGGTACTGTCAATAAGCCCGTTGGCACAGAAACCATTAAGAGAACGCCCAATAACTTATTGGGTACTGTACGGAGTATTTGAAACACGGGAAAGAAGTACCACTCGGGTAATATTTCCAGAGGAGTTGCAAACGGATCCGCCGGTTCACCAATCATTGACGGCTCAAGAACCGCTAAACCTACATTACATGCAATAGTACCTAGAATTACTACTGGAAAAATATATAAAAGATCGTTGGGCCACGCGGGTTCCCCGTAATAATTATGTCCCATCCCTTTAGCTAATTTTGCTCTTAATACAGGATCATTTAAGTCAGGTTTCTTTGTTATTGGGATAGGTGAATTCTTTAGGATCCATCCCCCAAAGGAACCGGACATGAGAATTTTTCATCATCCGGCTCGAGCAAGAATGAAAGAAAAAAGACCGTGGAAGATCCATAATAGAATAAGGTATATAATGACTCAATGACTCTAGGTAAGAAAAGCTTTATCAGATTCTCTTTTCCGAAGTTGCACCTACAACTACTCATTGAAAAGAATCCTATTCTTATGGGTAAATGCTCAATATCCAAGTGGGCTTGCAAAATTGATCATGATCAATTGCTTTGTGGATTGTCTCATGTCTCTTGATTAGTTGGTGTTTATCCCCTCAATATCGCAAATTTCTTACGTCCAAACAAAGTATTTACTTGTTACTAATAAAAAATCCAAAAGTCTAGCCTACGTTCTTCCTTAGATACCTTCTTTTACTCCGATAGTATTGCGGATCGCAATCGATGCAAAGAAAATGAATGCATTTCCATACTATAATAAAAAAGTAAGTGTAATAAATAGAGAATTAGATCATGTGATATGACTTATTCCATTTCTACTCTATGGGATCTTACGGAGCCTGTTCATGGATGACATGGTCGGGGTATGATCATAGAAAATATTCTCCTCAAGTGAACCAGCCTATCCTTCCTAGATAGGGGACTTACGTGTTGATTGGATGCGGAGACACCTTTAGTTGTGAATTCTAATGTGGCAGATCCAATTCTTTATCTGCATGGCCAAATCAATAATTCAAGTCACACACTCCCATAATCCGCCTTATTTTCTTTCGTAAAATTAACTTCAACTATTTGTATCAAAATACTTCGGAGTTGAAGAAAAGTATCCAAATGACATGTCTTATTTTACAATAACCCATGTTTGTAGCAATGAAATACCACAACCTACCCGATATGATATATGAGAATTAGAATTATCTTTCTCTATGATATGCCTTCCCTATAAAGGACCCGAAATACCTTGCTTACGTATCATTGGAAAGTGCATTAACATAAATACGGCAGTAAGCAGAGGCAGTACAAAAGTATGTAAACTATAAAAACGAGTCAAAGTGGATTGGCCCACACTAGCACTTCCACGCAATAACTCCACTAAAGGCGATCCTATTACCGGAATCGCTTCAGGTACACCTGTCACAATTTTGACTGCCCAATAACCAATTTGATCCCAAGGCAAAGAATAACCAGTTACACCAAACGATGCAGTCAATACAGCCAAAACCACACCTGTGACCCAAGTTAATTCGCGGGGTTTTTTAAATCCACCTGTGAGATACACACGAAATACGTGCAGGATCATCATTAGAACCATCATACTTGCTGACCATCGATGAACTGATCGGATTAACCAACCAAAGTTGGCCTCGGTCATTATGTATTGAACCGAGGAAAAAGCCTCTGTAACGGTTGGGCGGTAGTAAAAAGTCATAGCAAAACCTGTAGCGACTTGTACTAGAAAACAAGTAAGTGTAATTCCCCCTAAACAATAAAATATGTTGACATGAGGAGGAACATATTTACTAGTTATATCATCCGCAATTGCCTGAATCTCAAGACGTTCCTCAAACCAATCATATACTTTATTGAGATAGGTAACTAACCCGAGTCCCCCTCCGAGAACCGTATATGAAAATTTCATCTCGTACGGCTCAAGCAGAAACACACAAATTTTCAACGGATATTAGAAAAAAAAGGGTTCAAAACTTCATCAGCCGCTGGATTGGGTCGATTTGCCTTGAAGATATGAAATAAGAAAAATCCAGAATTTATTCTTTATGATGATAATGCCAAAAAATCTCAAGTTGGCTCATCTGTCTTCCTTTCTTTGCCTTATGTTGGTCATTAGAGGCCTCTTGACTTTTCTCTTCCCTATTTTGGATTTCTTTTTTTTTTTGCGTAATGCGGATTTACTCTTGTTTTGTTTTACTAGTAAATAAATAAAGCAAAAATTCTAGTAGTTTTCTGATAGAAATTATCTTGTTGCGATCCTATGAATCAGTTCAATTAAAACCTTAGATTCATACTAGAGCCACGATGATTGAGTCTCAAGCTAAACAAAAGGCAAGGGTTCTTCGAATAAGAACCGCTTGATGATCATTTATTGAATCGGTGTAATAACTCGACAAAATCAAGAGAAAAAAAAAAAGTTGTCTTTTGGGCAAACAAATTTGGAAGGAAGACATTTTCTTTTTTTATTAAAAACTACTTGAATTTTTTTCAGTCTGGTTGCGAGGTCTGAATAGTGAGTATGAATCATAGTTCCATTTTTTTTTTCTTGATCCACTCTATCTATTTCGTGTTCCAGATACTAGAATAAATAATAAATATCCGACGAATTAGAATCATCTTGATAGAGATAACAGGCCCTTTCTATGTATTATCAATAGGATCAATTCTAACAAGTCACACACTCATATTCCAGAGATACCGAAACAAAAAAATTCCACGGTCGAACTACCAGAATGTCTAGAAATGTAGAGCTTAAAGTAGAAAGGCTTTTTTGGATGGAAAAACTATGACTTCGTAGTTTTAGTTAGTAGAAACCTAATTCATTAAAATTCCGTCCAGTAAAACAGAAGAATTATAAATTTCTAAAATGATAGATAGGAATATCGCGAATAAAGCCATTGCGACCCCCATAAAAGGAGTAGTCCCCCAACCCGGAGCTACTTTCCCATATTCCGAATTCAAGGGTTTCAATAAACTACCTGCGCGAGTTCGTCTTGGCCCAGGTCTAGAACTATCTTCAACGGTTTGTGTAGCCATAAATTCTATTTAATCATTGGTGTTGACTTTGTATACTATTCCGTTGTAGTTGTAAATACACGATCTTTTCGTAGATCCATTGTAATCTTGAAATTCTATAAAAATGGAAACAGCAACTTTAGTCGCCATCTCCATATCTGGTTTACTTGTAAGCTTTACTGGGTATGCCTTATATACCGCGTTTGGGCAACCCTCTCAACAATTAAGAGATCCATTCGAAGAACACGGGGACTAATTGAAGTAAGAAGTCTCCCAGATGGGGAGACTTCTTACTTCAATGAAATTATTTCATTTTTTTAGTCGGAACCTTAGGTGGTTCTCGGAAGAAGATAGCGAAAAAAATTATCCCTAAAGTCGAAACTAAAAGGAACGTATAAACCAATGCTTCCATAGATTCGATCGTGGTTTATTTACAATTATAACTTCCACACCTATTCATTTGTCATTTGGGATCATTTCCCATATAAAGAAAGAAAAAGAGTCAAAGAAAGGATGGGAGATGTTTCCCATGTCAAATCAAAAAAGAGAGATGAAAGATACCATAGCAATGTGGTATCAGACTGCCTGTCTCCTTGTAGTTGGATCTCCAACTTTTTGGAATGTTCCAAATTCCACTTGAGCATCCAAGTCTGGATCAATACCAGCAAAAACATCTCGGAACAAGGTTCTAGCGCCATGCCAAATGTGTCCGAAAAAGAAGAGCAAAGCAAAGGTAGCATGACCAAAAGTGAACCAACCCCTTGGACTGCTGCGAAAAACACCATCCGATTTCAAAGTAGCCCGATCTAATTCAAAAATTTCCCCTAATTGGGAACGCCTCGCATATTTTTTTACAGTAGCAGGATCAGAATAACTTACACCATTAAGTTCGCCACCATAGAACTCCACCGTTACGCCTACTTGTTCAACACTATATTTGGATTCTGCTCTTCTAAAAGGAACGTCCGCTCTCACAATTCCCTCTTCATCTACCAAAACAACCGGAAATGTTTCAAAAAAAGTAGGCATACGGCGTACAAAAAGCTCGCGCCCTTCTTTATCTCTAAAGACGGGATGTCCTAACCATCCAACAGCTATTCCATCCCCATTGTCCATTGAGCCTGCTCTGAATAATCCCCCCTTTGCCGGATTATTACCAATATAATCATAAAAGGCTAATTTTTCGGGAATTTTAGACCAAGCTTCTGATAAACTAAGATTTTCGGCTAATCCATCGCTAACTCTTCGATATATTTCTTGCTGAAAGTATCCCTGATCCCACTGATAACGAGTAGGCCCAAATAATTCGATTGGGGTAGTTGCTGACCCATACCACATAGTTCCGGCAACTACGAAAGCTGCAAAAAAAACAGCAGCGATACTACTGGAAAGTACAGTTTCAATATTGCCCATACGTAATCCTTTGTATAGACGTTGAGGCGGACGGACACTAAGATGGAATAGGCCCGCTAATATGCCCAATGTACCCGCAGCAATATGATGAGAAGCTATTCCCCCCGGAACAAAAGGATCAAAACCTTCTACACCCCACGCTGGATTTACAGCTTGTACTTTTCCAGTTAGTCCATAAGGATCGGACACCCATATCCCAGGACCATACAAACCCGTTACATGAAATGCGCCAAAGCCAAAGCAAGCCACCCCTGCAAGAAATAAATGAATTCCAAAGATCTTGGGCAAATCCAAAGAGGGTTTTCCCGTCCGCTCATCACAGAATATTTCTAGGTCCCAATATACCCAATGCCAGATAGCTGCCAAGAAACACAAGCCAGAAAACACAATATGCGCACCTGCCACACCTTCATAACTCCAAATACCCGGATTCGTTACAGTTCCTCCTGAAATACTCCAACCACCCCACGAATTGGTTATTCCTAAACGAGTCATGAAGGGAATGACGAACATACCTTGTCTCCACATTGGATCCAGAACAGGATCAGAGGGATCAAAAACCGCTAATTCGTATAAAGCCATCGAGCCGGCCCAACCAGAAACTAGAGCTGTGTGCATTATATGCACCGAAAGCAATCGACCCGGATCATTCAATACAACAGTATGAACACGATACCAAGGCAAACCCATGGAAATACCCCTTTAGCAAAGAAAAATAGACACGATGTCGCTTTATTTTATCGCATTGGAAAAGACTATCCATATCCTATGTACCTAACCCCTCTAGGGGATTCTGTGTCAGAAAGCGTGAATATTTATTTCATTCCATTAAAAATAAGAAGCCAATTCTGTTCGTAAGAAGAAAGAGAAGCAGATCTATTCTATACTCGATAAGTGCCAATATGCAATGGGTAGCTTGGCCTATTTGGAAAAAAAAAAACGAAGAATAGATCCCTATCCCTCTTTGTTTATCATTCCAATCACCGATTCTTTTTTCTTTATTCAATCTGTCTTACCTTCCTTATAGATATAACCTTTCAATCTATGTATTATTTCAATCTACGTATTAATAGAATCTATAGTATTCATCTACGTATTAATAGAATCTATAGTATTCATATAGAATAAGAAAAAAAAAAGACAATAAACTGCGGATTCTTTCTTTCTCTTCCATTCTTACGTTTCCATATTAAAGTATAGTTTTCTTACTTAAATTTAATAATATTAATCTAATATGCCCATTGGTGTTCCAAAAGTACCTTACCGGATTCCCGGAGATGAAGAAGCGACTTGGGTTGACTTATACAATGTTATGTATCGAGAAAGGACACTTTTTTTAGGTCAAGAGATTCGTTGCGAGATCACGAATCATATTACAGGTCTCATGGTATATCTCAGTATAGAAGATGGAATTAGCGATATTTTTTTGTTTATAAACTCCCCAGGCGGGTGGCTAATCTCAGGAATGGCAATTTTTGATACGATGCAAACGGTGACACCAGATATATATACAATATGCCTCGGAATAGCTGCGTCCATGGCATCCTTCATTCTGCTTGGAGGAGAACCCACCAAGCGTATAGCATTCCCTCACGCGAGGATTATGCTTCACCAACCTGCTAGTGCTTATTATCGGGCAAGGACACCAGAATTTTTACTAGAAGTGGAAGAGTTACACAAAGTTCGCGAAATGATCACAAGGGTTTATGCACTAAGAACAGGCAAGCCTTTTTGGGTTGTATCCGAAGACATGGAAAGGGATGTTTTTATGTCAGCAGACGAAGCCAAAGCTTATGGACTTGTCGATATTGTAGGGGATGAAATGATTGACGAGCACTGCGATACTGATCCAGTGTGGTTTCCGGAAATGTTTAAGGATTGGTAGTGGTCGCATTTCTTGTAAATTTATTTCAAACCTAAATTCAGGTTTTCTGCGATTTAATAGAAAATAGAAATACTTCATGATGATCAATCATCAGGTTAAGATCGATCTAAACCAATCCTTTTTTTCTATATACATACGACATGCCAACGGTTAAACAACTTATTAGAAACGCAAGACAGCCAATACGAAATGCTAGAAAATCGGCCGCGCTTAAGGGATGTCCTCAGCGTCGAGGAACATGTGCTAGGGTGTATGTGTGACTCGTTCAGATCATGAGTTCAAACAAATAAGACAATTTTGGAAGTATCCATGATCGGTACCAATGAATAGGATAGAGAAGCTCTATCCTAGATTTCTATGGTAATATGGAATTTCTGGTTTCCTTTGGTGCAAATCCAATCATCTAAATTGGAAATAAGAAGCAATTCCCCCATTGGTAGAGAATGGTTATCCATTAAGCGGAGGAAATAGTAATAAAAAGAAAAAGGCTTATGCTCCTTTATCTTAAAAGAACGGACTAACAGGGTCAGCTACTTAGCCAACTTTCATAATTAAATGCCGTCACTGTATGGATAACTCTTATTGTGAAAAGAGCTATTTACTCTATAATGGATAGGTAGAGCCAAAGAATGTGAACTATACAAGTTCACAATACCTTTTGATGAAATGAAAGAAAGGGCTCCGGTGTATAGAGAGGGCCTCACCGTTTAAAAGGGAACCATAGAAACGATGGAACCCACTATTTTTTTGAGTATCGTTAGAATTTGTTATTTCTATGCGAAATAACTGAAGGGAATAGAATAAAAAATCGTGGTTGGGAAGGTTACAGTAGCAAAAGCCATTGGAATTAATATTTTATATATCGGAATAATTCGTTTTGTTATTAATGGGAAAAAGGATGGCTAAAAGAAGAGAAATCATTAGTTATTCATTAAGGTTAATTTGATTCAATGACCAGAGTTCCGCGAGGATATATAGCTCGGAGACGACGAACAAAAATGCGTTCATTTGCCTCAAACTTTAGAGGGGCTCATTTAAGACTTAATCGAATGATTACTCAACAAGTAAGAAGAGCTTTTGTTTCCTCTCATCGAGATAGAGGCAGGCAAAAGAGGGATTTTCGTCGTTTGTGGATCACTAGGATAAACGCAGCAACGCGGATATATAAAGTATTCAATAGTTATAGTAAATTAATACACAATCTGTACAAGAAGGAATTGATTCTTAATCGTAAAATGCTTGCACAAGTAGCTGTATCAAATCCAAATAATCTTTACACGATTTCCAATAAAATAAAGATCATCAATTAAATGGATAAAAAAGTAATATACAGGAATAATTAAAACCGAATTCCCGGAGAGGGAACTCCGGGAAGATACAATAAATTAAGATTAAGTGGTAAGAATCAACGAGCATGTTGCAATAAATAAAAAAACTATTTATTCTTCCCCATTTTTCTTTCTTATAACAAACACAAGAATCAAAACTGGATTACTTTCCTTATATATAGGTCTGGCCCTTTCGAATAAAACATCAACAATCGGAACTTAAGTTCCGATTGTTGTTTCTTAAATTCTGGTTGGAGTTTCTTAAGTTTCGATTGGAATTGAACTTTTGCGTTAATTGAGGAATATGTCTATTTTTTCTGGGTCTAGGACCAGTAATTATTGAAATTGACTGGGCTTGAAATTGCTTCTCATTCTCATAGTTACGAAATGGTAAGAAAGATAAAATACGAGCCTGTTTTATAGCAAGAGTAATTAATCGTTGTTGTTTCAAGGTTAATCTATTTATTCGTCTCGATAATATTTTTCCTTGTTCACTAATAAATCGATTAATTAAACTCATGTTTCTATAATCAATTGGATCCCCCGGGCCAATCCGAGGACGCCTACGAAAAGGTTGTTTGGATTTACGAAAAGGTTGTTTGGATTTACGAAAAGTTTGCTTGGACTTACGAAAAGTTTGCTTGGATTTTTGAAAAGTTTGCTTGGATTTACGAAAGGGTTGCTTAGATTTATGAAAAGGTTGTTTAGATGTATACATGATTTATTCTTTATTAAAAAATTGGAAAAAAATGGATTTCTTTATTTTATTAATTTTGGATCCAGAAGAAGTAGTCTTTCTTTGGTCCATATATTATTTGATTCATATATAGTATATGAATACCCTCTATACATATGAAATAATATCTACCTGAAATCAAATGAGTTGATTTGTATTTTGTATTCTATCTATGTTCTATATATTAAATCTGTTCTTTGGAAAGATCGAACACACGATGCTCCTATTTTTTTATTTCGCCATGAGTCGTATGCTTGCGACAATAACGACAAAATTTTTTGAATTCTAATTGTCCAGGTGTATTGTGGCGATTCTTTTGAGTACTATATCTAGAAATCCCCGTCGATTCCTTATTGGCACCTTTTCGAACACAACTGATACATTCCAAAATAAGTCTGATTCTAACATCTTTCCCCTTGGCCATGAACCTCCTTTCTTTTTTGGATTGACTTAACTTAATTCTTCTACTTATTCTTTTATTCTTCTATTTTGAATCCGAAGAAGAAGAATAAAATCCATTAGAATAAAAAATTTTGGAAATTCTTAAATTAAGTAATAAAAAATGGAGAAATAATTAAAGAATACAATCCTTGTCGAATTAGCAAGGATTTTGCTTCGAAATCCTTTCATTTAAGTAGCCAGCCCAGCCTCTTTCTATGCTCTGATTTCTGAGGCCTGACTTAGCTTGGATACCGCTTTTAATTGAATTTCTGTTTTCCAAAATGGGATTTACCGAATTTTTCATGACTCTGAGGTTCAACCCAATCCATCTTTTCTTTCTTTTTCCTTCCTATACTAAAAAAAAAAAGGATTGAAAAAGGGAAAATTTTCGTCATGTCACGAAGAATTCCTCGCATAGCAATAACTAGAATTAAAAAAAAGGGAATGACAAAGCATCTGGGAATAAACGATTAATTTCTATCAATAAACCTGCTAAAGCCCCAAACCATAGAGTACTTAGCACGGGTGCTACAGAGAGATATGTTTTTATATCCCGCATTGAAAATCCTCCTTCCTTATTGGAATACATATATGATCAGATACTCTTGCCCAAGATCTTTTGTATTTCTTTTGTTTAGGCGAAATTCCTAACTAAAAAAACAAAATCAATATTCTATATAGAATGAACCGTATAGACGAGATTTTCCTATCCCTAAAAAAGAAAAAGATGACCTCTTCTTCCTATACATTACCAAGGAATAGTAATCTTTCTTTTATAGGTGAAATTAGATTCGATTTTAGATGTATACCATTCCTTGACTTGATTATATGAGACCAAAAAGAAGAAATGACAAGAAGGTTCTATATAGATAGAGAAAGAGAAGAAAATTACGATGTGGAAAACAAGACAGGAATTGTGTACAATGGCATTGTACAACAATTTGGAAAAGGGATGTAGCGCAGCTTGGTAGCGCGTTTGTTTTGGGTACAAAATGTCACAGGTTCAAATCCTGTCATCCCTACCTATTACTTCTTTCTTCTTTATGGGCAGTAGCGAGGGGATCAATTAAAGTGGGTATAACTTGAATTTGTGGATACTATACGTACGTGAGACACGTTAGGAGTAGAAAAGGGTTTTCTTTTTGAATGAAAGCGCTCTTAGTTCAGTTCGGTAGAACGCGGGTCTCCAAAACCCGATGTCGTAGGTTCAAATCCTACAGAGCGTGATTCCATCTATCTTATGTCGAAGCAGAGTAAAATAACTTAACAAAACAAAGTTGAATTGCAACTCCAATTTGACCTCCTCTCTGGTCTGGAGGAGGTCAATCAAAAAAGAAATATTACTCAATCAAAGATCCAACTGATCCCCACGCCTGTATTGCAAATACGCAGTCACGAATAATCCCGCTAAAGTAATAGGAATTAGGCCTAAGACGATTCCAAATAGAAAAACTTCAATCATTTCGATTTGTTCGAGGGGATAAAAAAAAGAGGTACGATCTATCCCTAAATAGTAGTCTAAATTATCCACGAATCTCAATGACCAAGAAAAGAATTGGTAATTAGTGTGGAAAAGAGTCGTAGAATACCAGGAATCCAAAAGAAAGATTTTGCTTTTCTGACTTATTCATTCAATTCATTTCAAATAAGACGTATCTTGTTCAAACCAATAAATAGAGCTGGGGTTATAGTTAAAGCAGCCAGTAGAAAACCGAAATAACTAGTTATAGTAAGCATGAAAGGGTTAAATTCCATTTATTTTTTTACTACACTACATATGTTGGTAAAGCACTTACCTAAGTTATGGAAAATTCAGAATTCATCGGTTATTTTAGATAATACTAAAAAACAAGATCGAGTGAGATACAGAAGTGTAAAAGAGAATCGATTCATCAGATGCGACATGAGTCCCTAATTCCGAATCAAGAGATTTGTTGTGGAATCTGTCAATTGAGTAAAGTAATAATATTAAGAACTAGATCATCTAACCTCATTGAAAAATGAAATTGGATTTTCGGGAGAATTTTGGAATAAAAGATAAATAAAGAATTGAAACGGTCGAATATTCCCCTATTCCTTCTTATTTTAACTGATTGTATTCCATATGGAATAAGAGGAGAAGAAAAGCATTCCACGACCCCCCGAGGGGCCCCTTAAAAAAAGGAAAGCTCCTCCTTGAATTTACTTTATTTTTATTCCTTTTTCGAACCCCCAACCAAAGTTGATTCGAAGACGAGTCACTTCAATTATCCTTTTAAGTTTTATCTTCTGTCTTTCCCTATTTCATCTCGTAAAGTTCCACTCTTGCAGTTTAGTCAAGAAAGTTAGACCTAATCCAACAAATAAGGCAAGGATTGGTTACGAATCTTGATTCTTCAAAGAATGT